ATATATCTATTATTATATCTATTATTTAATTTAATAAATTTATTAATAAGTTTTTTCTATAATATATATATTATTATATATTAATAATTATAATTAATATAATAAGAATTATAGAACTAGAATACCTTCTACTTCTATTTTAAATATATATAATAAATAAATATATATTTAAATTTAAATATAATAAATATGTAAAATACTATTTCAAATACAAATCTTTATTTCAATCTTTGAAATAATGACTAATAGTAGTAGATTAGATTTCAAATTGAAAATAATATTATAATGAATAATTAGATTACAGGACAATTATTAAATTATATTATTTAATAAAAAAAAAAAAAAATAATATAATGTAATATAATGTATAGAATAGAATTCTACATTAGAATTCTAAAAAATTGGATGGATTATAAAAAGAAATTAAATTAAAATATATAAATAAGTAATTAGAAATTCGATATTTCTATCGAATTCGAAATTAATAAATGGATTTTTGCTTTTAGTTTTGTTATTATATATTATATTAGAATGATAGGGTCGGTATCTGTCCGCTCTAAGGAAAAAAGAAAAAGAATCGAACGTTCGAGTATTCCAAATTCTATCAAAAAATGATAGAAGGGGGGAGATAAAAAAGAGATAGATATGTGGTATATATCTCTCTATATTGAATTGCGAATACAGAGATAATAGAATCATTTCTGATTCGACCAAATATGGCTATCCAATATAGATGAAAGAAAATCAAGTAAACAATGATAGAAGGAAACTTTTTTTTTTTTCAAAATGGGAATAGGTATTACATTCTCATAATACAAATGAAAAAACATCCTAATGAGATCCCAATCTCAAAGAAAAAAAGGGGGGATATGGCGAAATTGGTAGACGCTACGGACTTAATTGGATTGAGCCTTGGTATGGAAACTTACCAAGTGAAAACTTTCAAATTCAGAGAAACCCTGGAATTCACAATGGGCAATCCTGAGCCAAATCCTGCTTTCCGAAAACAAAAAAATAAAAGTTCATAAAGTTAAAATTAAACAAAAAAGGATAGGTGCAGAGACTCAATGGAAGCTGTTCTAACAAATGGAGTTGACAACATTTCCTTTCGCAGTAGGAAATGAATCCTTCTATCAAAATTCCAGAAAGGATCAAGGATAAACATATATATATATTTCTATATATTTACTGAAATACTATTTCAGTTGATTAATGAAAATTACAAACTTATATTTGGAAATATTTCGATTCGATTTCGATCACAAAAGATGTCAATCAAATGAATTCCAACTTGAAGAAAAAATGTAATATTCATTGATCAAATCAGTCACTCCAACATAGTCTGATGGATCTTTTGAAGAAAAGATTAATCAGACGAGAATAAAGATAGAGTCCCATTCTACATGTCAATACCGACACCAATGAAATTTTTAGTAAGAGGAAAATCCGTCGACTTTAGAAATCGTGAGGGTTCAAGTCCCTCTATCCCCAAAAGCCCTTGTTATTCTCTAATTTTTTATCCTATATCCTCTTTTTTTTTATTTAGTTGACATAGACTCAACTAATTTCTTAAAATGAGGATAGTGCGTCAAGAATGGTCGGGATAGCTCAGCTGGTAGAGCAGAGGACTGAAAATCCTCGTGTCACCAGTTCAAATCTGGTTCCCGGCGATTCATTTGTATGAGTATCTATTCCCATATTCATTTTAATGAATTTTGGGAATAGATATATATTTATTAGTGGTGTTGATTATCATACATAATTTATCTAGGTGTCCGCAGATATTCTCTTTCTAGATGAAGAAAGAATAGATGTATATTCTAGGTATATAAAGTATGTAAATGAATTATTCGATTTTGTTTCGCTTTTTTCTGCGCTCCAAAAAGAATGTTAATATTTCAACAATATTCAAATGGTTAAATTTGTTGGTTGAAAGACCAAAAAGTTGAATCTAGGCGAATTCAGAGGTTGGGAATAGTAAAAATTCATCTCAGATATATTACAAAAAAATCCGGTCCGTTTTTTTGTATTTTTTTGGTATTTCTATTTTCTTCATTTCTTTGATCGTACTTTTTATTTTGTGGAGCCGGATATATAATTGATGTGTATCTTACATAGTTAATGATGGAGACCTTTTTCAGTTCATCCTATTGGCTTGGCTCATCCGAAATAAGTATCATTCAAAAATGAGATTCTCAATGAATAGCTATATTATTGTATTTATAAATTTTGTTATTTTTATACCATCCATAATAAGATATGAATGAAACCTCCATTATTCTGGCTGGTTAAACTTCAATTTTTTTATTTCGTCTAATCTCTAAAAAATGTATAGATATTCAAGGAATATCTGGGGTTGTCGAAATGCGGATTACCTTCTTATTTTTATCATTTAGTGAGCATCTTGTATTTCATAAAAATTGGGGGCAATATAATCTTTACGTAAAGGCCATCCTATCCAACTTTCGGGCATTAAAATACGTTTCAGACGCGGATGATT